ATACATCCAGGTTCTTTTTATGGCGAGTCAGTTTATAATGTTTTAGTGACTTCACACGGTTTGCTAATAATTTTTTTTATGGTAATGCCTTTAATAATTGGGTTTTTTGGTAATTGGGCTGTCCCTCTTTTATTAGCTGCACCTGATATGGTTTTTGCTCGTCTTAACAATCTTAGCTTCTGGTTACTTCCTGCAGCTACTATCTTATTACTAATATCTAATGAAGTGGAGGAAGGGGTTGGGACAGGTTGAACACTTTACCCCCCTTTATCTGCTTGGTTAGGTCATCCTGCCCCAGCGATGGAGTTTATGATTTTAGGTTTACATATTGCTGGAATATCTTCTATTTTCGCAAGAATTAATTTTGTTACTACAGGTGCTAACATGCGACCTGAGGGGGTGGCTCCTCAGCGAACTACTTTGTTTGTGGTTTCAGTAGTAATTACATCATTTTTACTGGTGGTTGCCATACCTGTACTAGCTGCTGGGTTAACTATACTCCTAACTGACCGAAATTTTAATACTTCTTTTTTTGATCCGGTAGGAGGGGGGGACCCTGTTTTGTTCATTCATTTGTTTTGGTTTTTTGGTCATCCAGAAGTTTATATTTTAATTTTACCCGGGTTTGGGATTATTTCCCATGCTACGGCGGTTCATTGTGGGAAGAAGGGCGCATTTGGTTCTTTGAGAATAGTCCATGCTATGGTGAGAATTGGTATTTTAGGATTCCTAGTTTGGGGGCATCACATATTCACTGTAGGAATTAATATTGATAGTCGAGCTTACTTTAGGGCTATTACTATAATTATTGCTGTACCTACTGGGGTAAAGGTTTTTAGGTGATTAGGTACTTTAGCTGGGGGAGTGGTTCGTAAGAGGCCTGCAATATACTGGGCTGTTGGTTTCTTGTTCTTTTTCACTTTCGGAGGGTTAACTGGAATTATCCTTTCTAGGGCTTCTTTAGATGTTGTGCTACATGATAGATATTATGTAGTCGGTCATTTCCATTATGTATTGAGAATGGGAGCTGTTTTTGCTATTTTTTGTGGTTTTCACCATTGATTTCCTTTAATGAGTGGGGTGGGGCTTCATCAAGTGTGGAGAAAGAGTCATTTTTTCGCTATGTTCGTAAGAGTAAATGTTACCTTTTTTCCTCACCATATATTAGGTTTAAGAGGAATGCCCCGACGGTATTCTGATTATCCTTATTGTTATAAGAAGTTACACATAATGTCTAGATGGGGTGCATTTGGAGATTATATTTCTACTTGGATATTTTTATTTATTTTGTGGGAAGGTGTGATTGCTCGGCGGCCATTAGTTTTTGCTGCCGTTTGTGGGACGTCCTTAGAATATAGGCAGCATGGGTACCCATTACCTCACCATAATTGAAGAACTAATCCTTTAATTTATTCTTACCCTAAGGGTAGTCATTATAGAATAGCGGGGTTTATCCGCGTGTTGAAGATGCGTGACGGGGGAGAAGAGGTGGTGGTTCAACCTAATATTTATAGGGATGGTGATTTCCCTGATCGGGGACAAGGGTGAGCATAAATATTGTTTAGAAAGTATTTTAACAGCAAGAAGTTAGGAGGTGTTGCTTTACCTTCTTTATTAATTAGGTTTCTAGCTCTAGTAGAGCTTACCTCTCTTAAGGGTTATAGAGCTTCAGTAGAGACTATTATGTTTAATACTAGTTGGTGGATGGAGGATTACTTTAGGGTGAGGTTAATTAGTCTTACTATGTTTGTTATTTTAATTAGGCTTATCGCGAGGGATGATGATTTTATGTTGGATAGAAGGTGGAGTAAGTTTGCTACTATAGTGGTACTAATTGGATTAAGATGTATGTGTTTTTTCTGCTGTGCAGATTTTTTTCTTTTCTTCTTCTTTTTTGAGAGTAGATTAATTCCTACTGCGGTTTTAATTCTTAGATGGGGCCATCAGCCTGAGCGATTGCAGGCAGGCTTACAGATGATTATTTACACGGTTTGTGGGTCTTTACCTTTTTTAGTTTTACTATGTGGAATTTGGTTAGATTGCGGCACTGATAAGATAATAATTATATGTTTTACTAATCAAGAAATAATCAGGGAATCCGTAGTTTTCTGGTTTTTACTAATAATTGGGATGTTAGTAAAAGTTCCTGTGTTTCTAGTTCACGGGTGGCTTCCTAAGGTGCACGTCGAAGCCCCATTAAGGGGTTCAATGATATTAGCTGGGATTTTATTAAAGTTGGGTATTTACGGTATTTGTCGAGTTCTTTGATGTGTGGGAATTCCTCCTATAGAGTGGGTATATGTGTTAATAGTGGTTAGGCTCTGAGGGGGTGTGGTATGTTCTTTCTTATGTCTTTGTTTTTACGATATTAAGTCTGTAATTGCTTACTCATCTATTGCACACATATCCCTTAGTTTGGGGGGTATTATGAGCTTAAGGCAATTAGGGTGAATAGGTGGAATTTGCATAGCTATTGCCCATGGGATTTGTTCACCTTGCCTGTTTAGCCTCGCAAACTATACTTATATAGGGAGAGGTTCACGTAGAATTCTCCTATGTAAGGGGTTACTAAAGAGGTTGCCAATATTAAGAGCTATGTGATTTGTGTTTTGTGCTATTAATATAGGTTGCCCTCCTTCCATTAACTTTTTCAGTGAGTGTTTGTTATTTTGTAGTATTCTAGGGTACAGGACTACCTTAATTAGGTCTTTATTTCTTTTGTGCTTTTTAGCAGCGGGGTATTCATTATTCCTTTATTCTACGGTAAACCATGGGTACCAAAGATTTGGGTTGCGAGGTTTCACTGGATTAAGCTTACGGTTTATAGTGTGTATAGTAGTGAGAATAATTATTCTTTTTGGGTTATTCATTTTCTTGGATGTTGTGTTTTTATAGAAATTGACGGGTATAGTTTAAAAAAATGCTGCTTTGTGGGTGCAATGTTAGGTGTCACGTCTTACTCGTAAGGCTTCTGTTTGGCAATATTTGGTTTTGAAAACCGATTAAGGACGTTCGAATCGTTCAGGGGCTTAGCTTTTATGGTGTAATAAACACACTAGATTTTCGATCTAGAGTTAGAGTTAAAATCTCTTAAAAGTGTTGTTAAATGTGGGCATAGGGAGTGTGTATTTAACTATTTTACTAGTTGTGACTTTAGGTTTAGTATTGGTGGGTTATTTGCTTGGTATGAAGGCTAACTATAGTCGTGAGAAATTGAGCACTTATGAGTGTGGGTTCGAGCCTATGGCTAGTTCACGTCAGGCTTTTTGTTTACGGTTTTTTATTTTAGCTATTATTTTTTTAGTGTTTGATGTGGAAATCGCTTTATTAATTCCTTATGTATTAACTGTAGGGGCGGGTATGGGTCTATATGTACGGGGGTTAGTTTTTAGGTTTGTGGTAATTTTAATATTAGGACTACTACATGAATATAACGAAGGTTCGTTAGATTGGATGCTGTAGTGGTGCTTGAACTAATGCTATGCCGGATAATCGGGCTATCTTGATGTGGTAGATTATGTAGGTATAAATCCTTCTGGCATTATAATCCTAATAGCTAATATAAGTGGGCGACTCTTAATCGTTTGATGTAATTTAATTTACTTAGGGTAGTGGTTCTATATTTATCCATTTTTTTATTTTTTCTATCTTTAGTGTTGGTTTTTATGCAGAAGAGTCATTTTTTAAGGGTTCTCCTCGTTTTGGAGTTAATAACTCTAAGTCTCTTTATGATAGTTGTTTGTATTATAGGGGTTGGAAGAGGCTTAACTAGTGTTAGATTCGGGCTAATCTTTTTAGTTTTCGGTGTGTATGAAGCTGCTAATGGGTTAGGGTTGTTGGTAAGCCGTAGGCGTGCCAGGGGGGTGGATCAGATTAGGAGTTTGTTTATGCTAAGATTTTAATCTTTAGGGGGCGGCTGTAGAAGTGGTAAGTTGTAGCCTTACTTATGGGATAATTATCTCCTCCTGGCTGTATAGCTTAAATTTAGAGCGTTGGTTTTGTAATCCTTTGGTGCAGGTATGCTATAGCCTGTCAAGGTAGTAGAATAAATATATTAGATTTAGGATCTAATGGTAAGATAATCATCTTTCTTGATGAGGAGGTAGTTTAATAAAATGGAAGATTGTCAATCTTTTGATGTCAAAATAGATCCTTCTTTTCTCAAGGTAGTAAAATTAATACGTTGGAGTTAAGTTCCTAAGATAAAGCGGAAGTTTTTCTTGAGAGATGGTTGTAGGTGGCCTTGTGACGGTAATAAGTATAGTGGTTGTGTTATTAGGTGTTGCTTATTTTGTAATTATTGAACGAAAGGGTCTAAGAATTGTACAACGACGCCATGGGCCTAATAAGCCAAGTTTAATTGGGCTACTGCTTCCTGTAGCAGATGGGGTAAAGCTCTTATCAAAAGAGTGGGTTGTTCCTGTTGCGGCTAATCAAGCTTTGTTTTTACTAGGTCCAGTTTTTGTTTTCTTTTTCTCATATGGGTTATGGTTAATTTACCCTGTAAGACATCCAATGATATATTTAAAGTTGAGAATTTTATATTTTTTATGTATGTCTAGAGTAAAAGTGTTTGGGGTAATTATGTGCGGGTGAAGTTCCAATTGTCAATATGGGCTATTAGGTGCAATGCGGGCGGCAGCCCAAAGGGTTTCTTATGAGGTAGGATTTACTACTCTTTTATTTTGCCCTTTATTGTATTTAGGAACTTTTGAATTATATGAAATACGCATAAGGAATGGATTCTATGTTCTTAGCTTTTTGGAAGTGTTTTTTATATGGTTCGTAGGGGCTCTGGCTGAAACTAATCGAACACCTTTCGATTTTGTAGAGGGGGAATCTGAGCTAGTGTCAGGCTACATGGTCGAATACGGGGCTTTTGGATTTACTCTTCTTGTCCTAGCTGAGTACGGAAGTATTATATTTATAAGGGTAGTTTGTGCTAGTTTGTTTTTCAGGATCGGTGCTAATTTATATATTATTGGAGATTTGGTGTTTACTTTAATTGCAGTTTTTATTAGTTATTTATTTATTATTGTGCGCGGGACTTTACCTCGTTACCGATACGATAAGCTGATGGATTTATGCTGGAAGGTTATACTACCTTTATCTATTGGGTTTTTCATATTAAGGATGGTTATTAGTGCCTAGTTAGGCTTTATTATAATAGAGAATAACTAGTTGTTACCTAGTAGGTGCAGGTATCTGCAGGCCTAATTGAGATACTCTTTTAAAGTATATGGCTATTTCAATGGCTTAGTGTGTTTAATGGTTTGGATTGGTTGGGTGGGGTGGGTTTTTATTATGAACGGAGGTAGTGTGGTAGTGGAGTTGGACATACTAACTAGTGGCGTACTAAATATTAGTATTCCTTTTATACTCGATGTTTACAGCGTTTTATTTAGGTTGGTAGTAATTATAATTTCTAGGTGTGTTATACTATATAATGGGTTTTATATGGATGCGGAACAATATTACAACCGTTTTAGTAAGTTGGTATTATTATTTGTAATTTCTATACTATTTTTAGTTATGATTCCTAATTTTTTAGGTTTAATACTAGGGTGAGATGGTTTAGGATTAACTTCCTACTTATTGGTGATTTACTATCAGGATAAGCGATCTTTAGGGTCCGGGACACTAACAGTGTTGAGCAATCGGGTGGGTGATGTTTTATTTTTTATTGCTATCTCTCTTAGAAGGGCCTTGTCTAGGTGGGGTTTTGTGGAGATGAGAATGGGAGAGGTTAGGAGGGTTTTCTGCGGCATTGTCGTAGTGGGTTGTATAACTAAGAGTGCTCAAATACCTTTTTCCGCGTGGCTGCCTGCAGCTATAGTGGCACCCTCACCCGTATCTGCTCTAGTGCACTCATCTACACTAGTAACGGCTGGTGTATATGTGTTAATCCGGTTTTCTGGTTGTATTGTAGGAGGGTGGTATTTATTCTTAGGTATTGTATCAAGATTAACTATATTAATATCTGCGATTAGTGCGGTGTTTGAGCCGGATGTGAAGAAAGTTGTCGCCTTATCTACGCTTAGTCAGCTTGGAGTAATAATATTAGCAATCTCTGTAGGAGCGGTAAGGGTTTGCTTTTTTCATTTAGTTAGCCATGCACTATTTAAGGCGCTAATGTTTTTATGTGTGGGAAGTGTGATTCATTTTTCAGGTATCCAGGATTTACGTTATTTAGGAGCTTTTGCTTATAAAAGCCCTATTATTATAGGGTGATTAATCGTGGCTTGTTTATCTTTAATAGGATTTCCTTTTTTATCAGGATTTTATTCTAAGGATTTAGTTATTGAGTCCTTTTTAAGCGGGAGGTTAAGGTTAGTGTTATTTTTAATGGTAGTTATTTCTACTTGTCTTACTGCAATTTATGGAGGTTGGATGGTTTACAGCTTACTTAAGTCTAATATAGGAGTGAGTAATGTCGGTTCCATAATTTCCAATGAGTATGTAACTATTCCTTGTAGAATTTTAGGGTTTGGCGCAATATTCGGTGGTATATTCATACAATGTGTAGTAATTAGTTTTAATGAGTTCTTTACATTATTTAGAGTTTTAAAGTTAATTCCTATTTTGTGTGTTTCTTTTGGCATTTTTTCTTTAGGTCTGTACAGGTATAAACAGATGTGGGGTCAATACCAATATTTTAGGTACCAATCTGGGGGGGGCTTGGGTGAAATACTTTTAGGTTTTTTATCTAAGATGTGGTTTATACCTCCGCTAAGGAGAGACGTGTTTTCAGATAAAGTGTTAAGATCTAGTGGGGAGGTAAAGGAAATAATTGAGGATGGATATTTAGAATACTCGTTTGGGGGGGATGGTGTGTGACATAAGAGTCAAAGATTGAGATTGTTTTACGTTAATAGCCAATTTGATTATATTGGAGTATGTTTTGTGAAGGGATTCCTTTTTTTAATTATTATTAGTCTAATGTGTTTTATAATCTCTATTTCAGAAGGCAGTATTAGTGTATATGTAGTTTCGGCCTACAAGGAGGGTTAACTAGTCCCTTTCTGTCATTTCTTATGCTCCTCGTCATAATAACAAAATTTTACATGCTGTAGCAGGAAGTTTTTATGATTTACCTTGCCCTATTAATTTAAATATATGATGGAATTTTGGTTCAATATTAGGAATATTATTAGTTATTCAAATCCTAAGAGGGTTTATTATAGCGTGTCATTACACCCCCCATGAAGGCTTAGCATTTTCATCTGTAGTACATATTATGCATGATGTGCATGAAGGTTGGTTATTTCGAAGTTTACATAGGAATGGGGCTTCATTTTTTTTCATATGTATTTATGCCCATATAGGACGGGGAATATATTATCATTCTTTTGTTCTACATAAGACTTGAATGGTGGGAGTTACTATGTATCTAATACTTATGGCTATCGCATTTTTAGGGTATGTCTTACCATGAGGGCAAATATCTTATTGAGGGGCTACTGTAATTACTAACTTGTTCAGCGCCATTCCTTACATTGGTAATATGGTTACTCAATGAATTTGAGGAGGTTTTACAGTGTGTGATGCGACTCTAAAGCGGTTTTATGTTCTCCACATATACTTGCCATTTGCACTTGGGGGGTTATTTGTAATTCACATATACTACCTACACGACACGGGGTCAAATAACCCGTTGGGGGTTGATGATGGAGGGGATTTAGTTTCCTTTCACCCTTATTACTCTCATAAGGATTTTGTCGGTATACTAATTATGGTGGGGACTTTATTTTTAGTTGTCTTATTTGCCCCGGATGTTTTTGGTGCAGCTGAGAATTATATTCCTGCCAATCCTTACAAGACCCCTATTCATATTCAGCCTGAGTGGTATTTCTTATTTGCGTATACAATTCTACGAAGAGTCCCGAATAAGGGTGGGGGGGTAGCCGCGTTAGCTGGGTCGGTTTTAATTTTATATTTAATACCTTTTCGTCCAAAGTATTTCCATTTAGGTTTAGCATTTTATCCACTATCCCAATTATATTATTGGATTTTTGTATCTAGGTTTTTAATATTAACTTTTGTAGGAATGCGGCCTGTTCAAGAGCCTTATCAAGTCATAGGTCAAGTCAGAAGCTTGGTCTATTTTATGTACTACCCAACTCACTGTTTGCTGGAGCGGTGGTGGGATGTGTTGATAAGGTACCTTCAATTTAGGTTAGGCGAGAGGGGGGGTTAATCATTCAAAGGTCTCTAATTATGATGGAGGTAGGGAGTTGAAGTGGGATGATTTAAGTGTTAAAAATTAATATGCCTGGAATTTATGGTCAAATAGGTTTATGTGATTGGGGTTGTGCTAGTGGTTTGGGTTTAGTATTTCTTCACGACTACCTTGTTTGTGCGTGTTTTATAATCATATCAGTTGTAGCAAGTGTGCTTTTTTTAGTAGTGCCTAAGGTTAGATACTTTTGTGGAGGTATCCATTTTCGTAATGTCTATCGTAATAATAGATTAGAGTTATGGTGGACAATTATTCCCATTTTACTTATTATTATTATAGGTTATCCCTCGTTTGTTCAGCTTTATGCTATGGGTATGAACGATAAGCCTAAGTTTATTACAGTTAAGGTTACAGGTCATCAATGATATTGGAGTTATGAGTACTTAGTCCACCTTCCAAGATTGATTAGATTAGCTGACGAGTTAGGCGTGTTTAATAATTATAATAATCAAGGCGCTTCAAAGGGTGAATTAGAGGCAAACGTGCAATTTGAAGGGGTCTCTGACTGATTAATTAGTTATGATTCATATACAGTAAATAACGTTGATGGGGTTTTAGAGTCTGGCTTCCGGTATGGGCAGTTTGTAGATTATCCAATGGTTTTACCTGGTGATAGGAATGTTGAGGTTAAGGTAACATCTGCGGATGTAATCCATTGTTGAACAATTCAAGGGTTAGGGGTGAAGATAGATGCAGTGCCTGGGCGTGTTAATAGGGCCCATTTTTCCGACTTACGGCCTGGGTTTAGAGCGTGGGGCGGCTGTTCAGAAATGTGTGGAGTTAATCATTGACAGATAAGAGCTGAAGTAGAAGTTCTTACTGTATCCGATTTTATTTTGTGAATCTTAACATGGGTTTATTCCGATATTAAGGATTTAGATTAAAAATAAGGTGTAGTATAATAGATTATGCCTCATTTACACTGAGGTGGTGGTAAGTTTTGCCCGTCTTATGGGCTATAAGTTAATTAGACTAGAAGTTTTCAGCACTTCAAGTAAGGGGGGACCTTTTGGCCTAGATTGAGCACTTTTAGTATATGTAGTATAGTCGCCTTCCACGCGACAGGGCAAATAAAAGTTTGAAAGTGTAATAAGAAAGTTTGGTTCTAGCTTTTGGTTAATATTATCATTACGAGACACATTGGTACTATAGGGGTATTGGGAGTAGCACAGGCCTAAAATTAAAGTTTAAATAACAATAAGAAGTAAGGGCTGATGAAGTTTACTATTAGTAATAATCTAGGATGGTTGATAAATTTTCCCGACACCAGTGGAGAATATTGGATAAAATCAGAAATGATGGTTCAGGTTAGATAGAGCGAGAAGGGAAATTTAGTGCCAGCACCTGCGGTTAAACTAATTCTTGCATTAATCTTTTCGTAGGGGAGTAAAAGTTTAATATTAAAGTAATAAAAAGGTGTATAAATGGTTAAATATATTTCACAAAAAGTGTTAAGTGCTTTATAAACTTAGATCTTAAAAGTCTATTGAGAAGACCGGGATTAGAGACCCCGTTATAAATGATGTTTCTAGTTTCTGCGGTAAGTACGAGCAAAAATCAGGCTTAAAAACCAAAGAACTTGACGGTGCGCTATATTAGTTCAGGGGAACTTGACGGTTAAATCGATAATCCTCGTTATACCTTACCTTTTTTTGTCTTGCTATACCGCCGTTGCCAGTTGAATTTTTAATGGGATAGAGTTTTGCGGAGAAAGTGCTGAACATCTGTTCAGTACTTAGAAATTCAGGTAAACGTAGTGGAAATATAAAAAGGGCTTAGTTGAGTTACATTGTCCTATTGAGGATATAAAATGAAATATTTTATGGAATTTGGACCTGACAGTAAATCCTATGTAATAGAGGGGGGTTGAATAGTACAATGGTGCGTGTACAAATTGCCCGGTGCCCCCAGATATAAAAGCTGGGGTAAGCCGTAACATGGTAATGCTACTAGAAAGTGGTGTTAATTAAATCGGGAGGTGTGGAGTAGTGGTGTAGTACTCTTATTTCAGACATAAAACAGGTTAAAGTTGCAGTGCCTTGTGTTTACGTATCTCACCTTTGAGGTTTGCATTAAGGTTTGCATTAAGGTTTGCATTAAGGATTGCGACAAGCAGTTTGAATTTACTGGTCATATTTTCACTGAATGGATAAACTAAGCATAGATCTTATATGGTGATGGGGTTACCTAGGGAGCGGCCTGTAAAATTAGTGAAAATGGAGTGGGGAGATTTCCTTATGAGCTTTCCTTACGAGATTTCCTTATGAGCTTTCATGAGATCTTATGAGCTTTCCTTATGAGATTTCCTTATGAGATTTCCTTATGAGATTTCCTTATGAGATTTCCTTATGAGATTTCCCATGAGATTTCCTTATGAGATTTCCTTATGAGATTTCCTTATGAGATTTCCTTATGAGATTTCCTTATGAGATTTCCTTATGAGATTTCCTTATGAGATTTCCTTATGAGATTTCCTTATGAGATTTCCTTATGAGATTTCCTTATGAGATTTCCTTATGAGATTTTTTAGTAGTGTCTAAAGGCTGTAAGTGAAGTTTTATAATTTATTTCCAGTCTTAGGCCGGGCTAAATTCTTATGTAAACTAGATATAGAGTTGTGGCAGAGCCTTTTTTTTTTTCTGAAGGGAGTGATATTATGTCTTTGAGCTTAGAAATGGGCTTAATGTAGTATTACAACAACTTCAGCCCCCCCCAATTTGCCCTTGTAAATCAAGCAAATTGGGGGGGGGGAAGGGGGGGGGCTATTCCCGAAGGATACTATACCTATAGATGTTATGAATGGAATGTAATGGAATGAAATAACATCTATAGGTATAGTTTATATAATATAATAGTAGATAAAGAGGATAAACATAATAATATAGACCATATAACATATGGGTAACAAGTATACGTAGCTATACGCGTAGATGATTATATAGTTAATTTAATTAATAGACTTGTATATTAATCTATAATTAACTATATAATATTATATCACTATATGTAGTATTACTAGTAGTAGTATACATTAGTAATACTACATATAGTTTAATAGAGGTATACCACATTACTAGTATTTATCTAAGGGTGTATTAGTCCCACGAGTACTATACCTATAGATGTTATGAATGGAATGTAATGGAATGAAATAACATCTATAGGTATAGTTTATATAATATAATAGTAGATAAAGAGGATAAACATAATAATATAGACCATATAACATATGGGTAACAAGTATACGTAGCTATACGCGTAGATGATTATATAGTTAATTTAATTAATAGACTTGTATATTAATCTATAATTAACTATATAATATTATATCACTATATGTAGTATTACTATAGTAGCATACATTAGTAATACTACATATAGTTTAATAGAGGTATACTACACTACTAGTATTTATTTAAGGGTGTACTAATCCTTACAGAGTACTATACCTATAGATGTTATGAATGGAATGTAATGGAATGAAATAACATCTATAGGTATAGTTTATATAATATAATAGTAGATAAAGAGGATAAACATAATAATATAGACCATATAACATATGGGTAACAAGTATACGTAGCTATACGCGTAGATGATTATATAGTTAATTTAATTAATAGACTTGTATATTAATCTATAATTAACTATATAATATTATATCACTATATGTAGTATTACTAATGTATAGTACTATAGTAATACTACATATAGTTTAATAGAGGTATACTACACTACTAGTACTTATCTCGTCTATGGATGTTATGAATGGGATGGGTAGCAGTGAAAATAGATTTGTGTAAATTATCATGACGTAAGAGATTATCTTTATAGTCATTAGTGGAAATGCTTCAAGTATAAAGCTAAAGTAAACTAAATAGGTTATTGGGTTCATACCCCGGGTGAAGAATGTATTTCTCTTTAGCTGTAAAGTAAATTCCTCAAATAGCTCCTCTATATTGGAGTATTAGACTATTATTGGTTTGGGTAGTTTTAGGGAGAGTATGTGTGCTGGTGTGGTGGATATTAAGTTCAAGGCGTTATTGCTTCCGTTATAAGAATTAAGGGTGGGGAAATTTGGTTAATACTAGGGCTTCTAACTCTTTGTATGGGCAGTTCGATTCTGTCCGTCCCTTAGGTGGTAGTAATTACTTTTGGTGTGGGATATCTTATACTTGTGTTAGGTTTGATAATAGGGTTGACTAAGCACCCTTTGGGTGTGGGGAGGTCTATCTTATTTCTTTACATATTTGGCAGAGTGTTGGTTGCTTTTAGAGTTAGGTTTGTTGTGGGGGTGTTTTTATTTTTAACTGGGGTGAGAGGGATGATGGTTGCATTTCTTTACGTCGTAGCTCTATGCCCTAATCCTGTGTTTGTTTCTGAAGGGGGAGGAATTTCCTACCGGCAGGTGTGGGTTAGGGTGCTAATAGTGGGTTTTGTATGTCCTTTAATTGTGCTTTTCGGGAGAGGAAGGTTCGATTATGGGGTAGAGATGGGAAGTGTTAGGGAGCTGTCTCAGTGACTACGGGACCCGAGGATGTGTGGTGGTTTGGCTGAACTAATGCCCATACTAGGAATTCTCCTATTCTTATGTATGGTAAGGGTGGTACTTTTATGCGGGCAGCAAAAGCAGTGTTTGGGTGGAATGAGGCTAAGAACCACTAAGCGTTATTATGCTTAAAGTGGGGCTAGTTTGATGTAAAAAGGATAATGGTAAATATGAATTGACATAGAGTTTAGTATTATTAAGATATTTAGGTTCAAGTAAGCTTTATAGGTTAAGAATATATAGGAAATAAGAATAGGTAGGATCTAATACTTTTTGCATCATGGTTTATAGAGTGATGTAAGCTAGGTTTATGCCCGAAAGTGCCGGATCTATATTAATTAAGAAAATTTGTTTCTAATGTTGCAAAATTAGGCTAGAAGATTAATATAGTGTGAAATACTATTCGAAGGCGCTGGTAGCTGGTTGGGGACTAAATGTATCACAGTACAGGGAAAGTTTAAATTAAAATTTAGCTTTTACTTATATGTTAGGGGGTTAGCTCTAACATCTTGTGGGTATTTTCTGAGTTTTAAAGTAGGATTTATATTGTCCATTTTTAAAATATTTATTCAAAGAATTTGCGAGAAAATAAGCTTTGTTAGGTAGTGCCCTATAGGATATAATTTTTATCTTTAAATTAGTATAAGATTAGTAGATATTGTGAGAGTAGGCTGAATATAGAAACGCGAAAAATTATTTCGTGTACTAGAACGTAGAAAGAGGGATAAATTTTCGTGTGCTAGATTTATATTTTGATAAATGAGAAGCTAGATTAAGGTTTCTTTAATGAACTCGGCAAATTTTTTCTGCACCTGTTTATTAAAAACATGGCTTTCTGAAATATATTAATAGAAGGTCTGGCCTGCCCGGTGGAGGAAGTCTCAACGGTCGCAGCTCCAACTGTGCGAAGGTAGCGTAATAGGTCGTCCCTTAATTAGGGGAAAGTATGAATGGTCGGATGTTGGAAAGACTTTATTAAAGAGATAGGTCGAATTTTACTTTCTAGTGCAAAGGCTAGAATTTCGTTATTAGACGAGAAGACCCTGTTGAGCTTGGTAAGGCTAATTCTCTTAGAATTAGAGCTATGTTTGTTCGGGGCTGAAGGGAAGGGAGATAATGCCTTCTATGTTATAGAAAAGATCCAATTTGATTGATTGGTGGAAGATAGTTACCACAGGGATAACAGCGCAATCATTCTGATAAGGCCATATTTAAGGAGTGGTTTGCGACCTCGATGTTGAATCAAAATTTCTACTAGGTGTAGCAGCTTAGTAAGTGGGACTGTTCGTCCTTTAAAATTTTACGTGATTTGAGTTTAGACCGGCGTGAGCTAGGTCGGTTTCTATCTATAAGTTTAGAAGCTTTAGTACGAAAGGATCGGGTTTCTTGGCGTAGTGCTAAATAATTAAGAAAATTCTTAATAAGGTGTTTAGAGAGGGTTGTAGCCAAAAAGATCAGTTTTCATGCTGATGAGGTGCATATACAATATGATAGCTGATGCTTTTTCTATGTTTGATTATGGGGGAGCCATGGGCCTAGTTTTAGTATTTAGGTGAGGCGGAAGGTGGGTTGCTTTAAGGTTTGTTATGTTTGGATCTGACCAGTGAGTAATAAAGAGGCGCTTGGTTAGGGGTGTATACATATTAAGGGATCTATTTGCAAATCAGGTTCTTGGCAGAAGTCGGATGGTTTATGGGTTTGCCCTTTTTTGTGTTGGGCTTTTTGTGTACTTAAGTTTTCTTGGTATATACTCTATTTTCCCATATATGTTTTGTTTAACGGCTCATTTTTCACATAATTTTAGTATTTCAATGGTTCTCTGGTTTACAACTTTAATCTTAAATTTAATTATTAGCGTAAAGGGATTTACAAGTCATTTTGTTCCAAGGGGTCTTTCTTGGTATCAGGCGGCTCCTGTGGGTGTTTTTGAGATAATCAGAAATTTAAGGCGGTTTGTTACTCTCGGGGCTCGGCTTACAATAAATATAATTGCGGGAAAATTATTACTATGCGTAGGTAGGGCTTTTTTCGGTGCTATAGTATTAAACGGGATAATCTTTAGGGTTAGGGGGCTTTGTTTCCTTTTTCTATTAATAGCTTTAACTGGTTGAGAGATGATTGTGGGAATTATTCAGGCATATATTTTTACTTTTTTAAGGGTGACTTATATTGATGAGGCCCCTACTTATAAGGGTTAATCTATACAAGGTCTTATCCACAGGTTGTTACAAAATGGTAGGTAATAGGCAAATAAATGGCGTTGTTAATACTTTTTTTAATGGTATAAAGATGATGGGAACTTTAGCGGCAGGGGGTCGAGTGCCTCGTACTGGGTATCATTTAGTTGATCCCAGTCCTTGGCCTATTATAGTTAGGGCTGGGGTCATAAACGAAGCAGCTTCGTTTATTAGATTCGTTCATGGTGGAAGATACACCATGTTGAATTTTTTATGTGCTACTTGATTATTATTGAGTTCTTTTTATTCCTGAATGATGGATATTATTACTGAGGCTACCTATTTAGGGTGTCACACTTCTATTGTGGCCCGAGGGTTGAAGATCGGTTTTACTTTGTTTTTGATCTCGGAGGCTTTTTTCTTTGTTGGGTTTTTCTGGGCTTGGTTTAGTTCCGGAATCGGGAACCTGTCTTCCGGTTGTTTATGGCCTCCACGGCCTATTATTCCGGTTTATCCTTGGGGGGCTCCCTTGTTTAATACTGCTATTTTATTAGCTTCCGGTGCTGCCGTAACCTGGGCTCATCGGGCAGTGGCAATCCACGATCGTGAAGAAGCTATGATTCCTTTAGGCTTATGTGTACTAGCGGGTGTTGTCTTTTTGCGGTTTCAGTTTGGTGAGTACAGGGCAGCTTCGTTTACTATTGCAGATAGGGCTTATGGTAGGTGTTTTTACATATTGACCGGGTTACACGGTTCCCATGTGCTTGAGGGTACTTTGTTTCTGGCTGCCATGCTGGTGCGAAATTATTTTTGCCACTTTATTCGTCCTCACCGACATATAGGGGTAGTATTTGCCGTATGGTATTGACATTTTGTTGATGTGATTTGGTTAATTGTGTTCGTTTGAGCTTATGTGTGGCCTTACAAGAATTGGATTGGTGATAAGCTTTTATAAATCAGATGGGAGGCTTTGGTATGAGGAGTAACAGTAAGCCCTGCTACTATTATATTTATAATAGTTTCTCTATTAGGAACTATGTTTGTATTTTTAAGAAGTGGGCTTTTTGGAATGTGAATTAGGTTGGAGCTTGGGTTTTTCGGGTTTTTACCCATTTTAAATGGCAAGGCTGCTAGGGAAAACGAAGCTGCTGTGAAATACTTTGTGATTCAAAGTGTGGGCTCTGGCTTAATTTTGGTTAGATTTCTTTTGTTTAGGAGGAGACCTGGCTTTATTTCTTACTTATCAGAAGAAATGGCTGATATTATTATAATTGGGGGTTTTATAGTAAAGTTGGGCGTATTCCCTTTTCATTTTTGGTTTCCTAGGGTAATAAGAATGGCTTCTTGATTTAGGTGTTTTTGATTAAGTGTTGTACAAAAGGTGGGACCATTTTGGGGGATCTCTGGTTTAGGGGTATCCTGTTGGTTAGTAGACAGTTTTATTATTTTTTTAGTGATTACTTCTTTAGTTGGGGCTTTAGGGGGTTTAGCACAGGTGCAGTTTCGTCCTTTATTAGCTTACTCATCTTTGGGGCAAACAGGTTGAATAGGTCTTATTGCTTTGTTGAGAGTTAATTTGTTTTTTTTCTACATAATTCTTTATACTATTTTATTAGTTGGGTTACTACTAACTTTGCATATTATTAACTCTTATAGGGTAGTAAATATTCCTGGTTGGTCTTTCTGTAACGGCTTAATGTTTTGGGTGTTTTGTGGGGGTTTCTTTATCTCTTTAAGAGGATTGCCCCCATTAGCGGGGTCTGCTTTGAAGTTGATAGGAATTCTTGTCGTAATCGGGAGCTATCCGGTTACTTTAGTATTTCTAATTTTAAGGTCTATAATTAGCCTGTATTATTACTTGAGGATGTTCATTACTAGGGTTTCATGCTTAGGGTCTTCTAATTACGGGTTAAATGCTAGGTTTTTAGATTCTAAGGGTTTAATACTTTTAATTAGGTCTATAATAGTGTTAAATTGGGTTGGCGGGCTCCCTCTGTTTATCATGTGTGGTGGGTTTATCCTTTAACAGGTTGTAGTTTAATAAAAATATAGGCTTTGGAAGTCTTTGATTCTATTTATATAGACGTCCTGATAGGATACAATATTGTAGGGTGGTGTAAGGCACATAAAGTTTTGGACTTTAGGGTGATAGATTAATCTGTTTCCTACAAGCCTTGTAGTTTATAAAAATATTAAGTTGCAGCCTTAAAGAAGAGATCACTCCTAGGCTTTAGTACTATACTTTAAGGTAAAAGGTTAGATTTGCATTCTGAAAATGGGAAATCATTCTCTAGTGCTGTTCAGGTGGTCTAAATTAAGGACGTAACACTGAAGCTGTTAAGGTAGATTTTCATCTCCTGGACATATACAGAGAGCGGTGATAAGTTCTTACGGTGGGGGTTATAGGGCTATAATGCGATGGTTATGTAGAACTAACCATAAGGATATTGGGAGGTTGTATTTTGTCTTAGGTTTATGGTCTGGTTTGGTAGGGCTGGTATACAGGACTATAATACGTACAGAGTTA